ATCTTTTTCTTTCCATACCGAATCGTGTCTCTTTTTTGTAAGAATAAGAATAAATTAAATAGGGTGGTAAGTAAGAAAAAAGGAATCAAATCGCACCATCTCTGTAATAGGTAAATGCCTCTTTTTCTCCCGAAGTTGTCGGAATTATTCGTAATAAGATATTGGCTACAATTGAAGAGGTTTTATCAATAAAATTTCCATTTATCCGAGATCTAGGCATAGTTTGCAATCCATTTTATAATTCTTCTCATTACCCCTCGGGGGTAAATGATCCCACAACAAAGGAATTGTACGATACGAAATGACATAAAAAAGACTAATAACTAATTATCAAATCAAAAAATGCGGATCTTTTACTCAGTACTTTTGGGAAGGGATCAATAAGGAACTATTTGAATACGGTTGGATTTTCGATTCCAATTTAGTAGTATACCAATGAGACTATTAGCTATTTAATCGAAATGCAAGAATCAAGGAATTTTTTCTACAGATTCTAATACTAATATAATAAACAATAACCTATCCTATAATAACCTAACCCAAATTTGATTTCATTATGATAATAAAAAAATGGAATAAGCATTCCATGATAAAAATGGGGTAAGGATAACTACCCATTTTGTGTGCATAGCGTGTAGACACCATAAGATTATAGAATGAAAATCCATGGGATGATTCATCAATTTGTAATAGATCCATAGCTCATGGGAGGGGTTGTTGTTGAAAAATCTGAAATGAAACTGGAAAGGATCCATCGGTTGATTCATTCCAACCCGTTGGTTTAATCCGGTAGAAATAAAATATCAATAAGATGGGAGCGTCCGTCGTCTTGACAAGGATGAGTTTTTCTTTTTTATCCCTCGAAACTTGAAGGAAGATCCTTCCTTGACGAAAAGTTTGATATGATAATGGATCGGTCGTACCTGTACTCAATAATATGAGTGACTCGCTATTCACTTGGTTTCTGGGTCATAATTAATAAGATAAGGTTATGTAGGAGAGATGGCCGAGTGGTTCAAGGCGTAGCATTGGAAATGCTATGTAGGCTTTTGTTTACCGAGGGTTCGAATCCCTCTCTTTCCGTATCCTCATCTAATTCACCAACGTTACCAACCACACAATGTATCAAATACCAATTGATATCGTTATTCTAAGAGAAAGACCCTTCTTTTCTTTATAGAGATAGAGATTTTTTTCTATTCCTAATTACTGTGCTGTGATACGTAAAAAGAAAAGAACAAAAAGAGGGGGAAGAAAAGAGCGGACAGTGAATGAAAATATCACTGCTGATCCATTTGCGATACGTGAATGGGATCAAAATCCGGATCAAATCCCTCTACTTCTTTCAGCGAAAAAGGGACAAAATTGTCCGAACCTTTGCTGGGTATTTTAGGTTCAAGTTTGTCGGGAATAATATTCTACGATTAGCAATTCATTGACTTTCAAACCGACCCATTTACTATCTATTATTTGATTTACTACCCCTTTATATTGCAATGAGTGCAGAGTCAAATGTTTTGGCAATTCCGCGTTGGAGGATGAATCCATATGATTTTGAATCAAAGCTCTGGATCTTTGTTTATCCTTCGTAGTAATAATATCTCGGGGTTTGCAGCGATAACTTGGTATATCTACTAGACGACCATTAACTAAAATATGTCCATGGTTAACTAATTGCCTGGCTCCAGGAATAGTTGAAGCCATACCCAATCGAAAAAGAATGTTATCCAAACGCATCTCAAGTAGTTGCAGTAAAACTTGACCCGTCGAACCGTTTGCTTTTCCAGCGATACGAACATATCGAAGTAGTTGTCGCTCCGTCAGACCATAATGAAAACGCAATTTCTGTTTTTCTTCTAAACGAATACGATATTGAGATCTTTTCCCAGAGCGGGATTGGTTTCTAAGATCACTTGCGGACCTAGGTTTTTTACTAGTTAGTCCCGGCAAAGCCCCCAGACGGCGTATTTTTTTAAAACGAGGTCCTCGGTAACGAGACATAAAGACTCCTTATTTTACAGAATAGGATAAACCTTAAGACTGAACTAAACGATAAACAAAGCGAAACCCACTGAAGTGCTAATTTACTGCTAAAAAGAGAAATTAGATGAATCAATACCCGGATTATTTTGTATATATGTATATATGGTAAGTATATATGGTAAGTAAGTATCCCACGATTTGTTCTGTAGAGATCCAACTGCTCCAATAAGTTTTTTACTCATAATTGAATTGGAATGTAAGTTCCTGCGACATAGACATAATAGATCGGGAACCCGAGATTTGGAAGAAAAAAGGGAAGAGTCTTTTCACTATTCCTTTATCTCAAGGAGACATTATCAATCATGGATAAAAAATCGATAGGAAAAAGCCGGCTATCGGAGTCGAACCGATGACCATCGCATTACAAATGCGATGCTCTAACCTCTGAGCTAAGCGGGCTCAACTCACATAACATAAAAATAAAATAGTGAGTTAGTTCAGTAAGCTGCTGGGATCTTAGCTTATTATAGCTAAGCTAGTCTATTTAGTTATAACGGATCTGGCCTAAGAATGCAATCCGGATCATAATGAGATTATGCATTCCTCTGATTTTATTCGTAAAGATAGGAAAAAGAAGAAGAATATTGACCGTTCCACTATTTCAGATCGAGCAGGGAAAATGTGCGGAGGAGAGGCAGATATATGTGGGATATAGCTATCCATATTGAATTGCGGATACATCAATGATAGAATCATTTCTGGTTCTTATTGAACCAAACACTGGTCTGATAGAGCTGAAAGGGTTAAAAATAGGAGCAGGCACTTTTTTCCGATATCGGATCGGTATTTAATGAATTGAATGGTTCTAACAGGAAGGAATGAGGGGAATGGAATCACAATAGGATCCCGGCCTCAAAAGAAAGGGGGATATGGCGAAATTGGTAGACGCTACGGACTTGATTGAATTGAGCCTTGGTATGGAAACCTACTAAGTGGTAACTTCCAAATTCAGAGAAACCCTGGAATTAAAAATGGGCAATCCTGAGCCAAATCCTGTTTACAGAAAACAAGGGTTCCTTTCCTAGAAAGCGAGAATAAAAAAAGGATAGGTGCAGAGACTCAATGGAAGCTGTTCCAACGAATGGGGTTGAGGGGTTGGTAGAAGAATCTATCCATCGGAACTCTGAGGGGATGATCCTATGTACTGAAATATCAAACGATTAATCACAACCCGAATCCTTATTTTTTTTTTCTTAATTATAATTATTAATATAATTAATATATAATTATTATAATAAATATATTATAAATTAAATATATTATAATAATAATTAGTTCATAACTCTTGTGTTCTGAATCGATCCCAATTTGAAAGAAAAATAAAATATTCAGTGAGAAAATCATTCACTCCAGAGTATAAGGCTGGGAGAGAAATGACTGATCGAACGAGAATAAAGATAGAGTCCCATTCTACCTGTCAATGCTGACAACAATGCAATTTGTTTGTAGTAGGAGGAAAATCCGTCGACTTTAGAAATCGTGAGGGTTCGAGTCCCTCTATCCCCAATAAATGCCTAGTTGACGACCTAAGCATTTATCCTCTTTTTTCGCCAAGCCTCTTTTTTCGCCAGCGCTTCCAAATTAGAAGCGGTTCAAAATTAGATATGATATGTTTATCATTCGCTCGACTCTTTGACAAACGGATCCTAGCAGTTTTTCTCTTGCTTCAGCAGCTAAATGCAGTATATGTCCAAACGAACATAACATATATGTATTATTTGTATACAAGGATATACAAGGAATCCCATTATTGAATCATTCATAGTTCATATCCCTTACAAATACAAAGAAAGGTTTTTTTTAATCCAAAGAAAAAGAAATCCCAGGACTTGTAATGTTTCTTTAGTACCTTTAAATGAATTGACACAGATACATGTCCTCCAGTAGGATAATGTACAGAGGACGGTCGGGATAGCTCAGCTGGTAGAGCAGAGGACTGAAAATCCTCGTGTCACCAGTTCAAATCTGGTTCCTGGCATATGGTTAATGTATCGAAATGTATATATACAAAGAGAAAATGAATATGGATCGGGATACAATACATATTCGTTACATTAATAGTCTAGTAGTTATTCATCGAGGTATCTACAACATACATCCCGACCCTTGTGGATCGGCAAAGGAATATATTCCTTCTTCTTTTTTGTTTGTCCCTACTATCCTTCCTTTGGCTCATGTTAATACTCCATACATATCCGAAGTTGTCTGAAAGACACAGAAGTCTAGTCTGTCCAGAGGGTTGAGGGGTAGGAATAGAAAAAATCATTTCCGATCCAGTACAAATCCAATCTGATCCCTTTTCATTTCTTAATTTTCCAATTTTTTTCGCCCCTTCCCACATTTTTTGCTTTCCGGGGCCCATCTAAGTGATGTGCGCGGTACATAGTTCATGATGTATCTTTTGATTCATCCTATCGGCTCCGCCCATCCCCCAATGGATATGATACCTTGCGTATTGGGTAATAGTAATTTACTCGAATTAATTATATATAAATAAACCTCGAACCCCCCCTTTTTTATCCCATCATAATACGAATGACATGAGAGTCCTTTTTTATCCCATCATAATACGAATGACATGAGAGTCCAGTTACTCTATCTAGACGAGAAAGAACGTAAAAATACTCCTTCTTGAGTCTTGTAAGCTAAGATAAGTTTCTTATCATTCAATAAGCATCCTGTTCTTATCATTCAATAAGCATCCTGTAGTTCATAGAAATTAGGGGCAATATAATCCTTGCGTAGGGGCCAACCAATCCAACTTTCGGGCATCAAAATCCGTTTCATGCGTGGATGATTATCATAAGAGATTCCCAACATATCATAAGACTCCCGTTCTTGAAAATCGGCGCTTTTCCAAATCCAGAAAACAGACGGGATTCTAGGATTACTCCTTGGGACAAATACTTTTATGCATACCTCTTCTGGTTGGTCCACACCATACTGTATTCTCGTCAGATGATACACACTAGCTAGCAATCCACCCGGTGCTACATCGTAGGCACATTGGGAACGTAGATAATTGTAACCATATACGTATGAAATGACAGCAATGGAGTACCAATCCTCGGGCTTTATTTGTAAAGTCTCTACTCCTTGGTAATCAAAGCCCAAAGATCTATGAACCAGCTCGTGTTTAACTAGCCAAGCGGATGAACGACCCTGCATCTTCTTGATCTCCCCCACATATTTATATGTGTATTTTACATTGACGATGAAATTTATGAAGATTGATCCACCGTTTGTTATTCCGCACAAAACATCCTATTTAATTCACTAATTCGTGAGAAGATACTGAACTCTTGTATTTGCAAAATGCTTCAGAAGGTATCTCTGAAGTCGATGTCGATTGATAGAGTAATCCTTGATCGTAATTTACAGCACGAGTACTGCGTCCAAGATGAAACTTGTGATTAGTAGTAAAACATCGATTTTCCTGTTGGGACCCCGTTCTATCTTCATAGATTTCTCGAGATACCTTCTTACGAAGTTTCGTTATAGCGTCTATAATTGCCTCTGGTTTAGGTGGGCAGCCTGGCAAATAGACATCGACGGGGATTAACTTATCGACTCCCCGAACGGTACTATAAGAATCGGTACTGAACATTCCTCCTGTAATAGTACAGGCTCCCATAGCAATTACATATTTTGGTTCAGGCATTTGTTCATATAGTCTTACTAAAGAAGGAGCCATTTTCATTGTTACTGTACCGGCTGTTAAAATAAGGTCGGCTTGCCTAGGACTTGATCTTGGCACCAGTCCATAACGATCAAAATCGAATCGGGAGCCTATTAATGAGGCAAATTCAATGAAGCAACAACTGGTACCGTAGAGAAGCGGCCATAAACTTGAAAGTCTTGACCAATTCGAAAGATCATTCAATGTAGTTGAAATAACTGAATTGGGGGTTGTTCGGTCAAAGAGCGGAAACTCCATAGAATTCATAACTGTCTCAATGGAACCCTTTCCTTCTTTTTTATTGTCTGAATATTCAGGAGCTAAGACCATTCCAATGCTCCTTTTCGCCATGCATAAACTGAACCAACAACTGGGATAAGCACGAAAATCAAAGCTTCTATAAATACGTATACGCCCAATATATCAAAACTCACGGCCCATGGATAAAGAAAGACCGTTTCGACATCAAAAACAACAAAAACGAGAGCAAACATGTAATAGCGGATTCGGAATTGTATCCAAGCATCCCCTATTGGTTCTATACCCGATTCATAACTGGAGAGCTTCTCTGGTCCTTCACTAATTGGGGCTAAAACCCCGGAAATTATAAATGCCAAAATAGGAATAACACTTGATATCATTAGAAATGCCCAGAAAATATCATATTCGTAAAGCAGAAACATAGATGTACTCCTATGAATGTAGAATATACCGAATTCATTGATTAATTAGAATTGTAATTGTCAATTTATCCATAACTCCAACTGCTTACTCGAAACAAGAATTGATTGTGATCGAACCACATAGTTTGTTTGATGTGGGTCATGTCTTGTTTCAAGATTCATCTAACAGAAGCCTATTTATATTATATTTATTTCTTGGTGTGGTGTAGGCATATCATGCTCTTATATTATACGAATCTCATTTTTCTTTTTCCTTAGGTTCCCCAAAAAAACGAATGAAATTCATTCTAAATTCTAATGAATTGAAACTTATTCATTTTCATTAATCTGAAAAAACAATTCATTTTCTAAATATACCATACAATAACTCCATATAACTACTATAATAACTATAACTTATTGGTAATGGAATTTCTTTAGATAAAAGAGTTTTTTCTATTTTTTTATTTAAGAGTGATATAGTTAAGTTATTATTATGTATTAGTATTAATAGTCATTAGTGATTTTCATTCTAGTATAATAGTGAGATGCAATAGAATGTCTAGGTTCAGTATTTATGATTCCGCAGTTATGGCATAACATATGCGACTTAGCAGCATTGGCGGATTGCTTTATTCTGTTCATTAACATTTCAGATCCGGGCGTAGAATCTTCTATTAATTCGATACGAAATGCTTGAACCGATTAGATTCCCTCTTTTCCTTGTACCAGATTCATACTTAATTGATTCAATCCGTTGAATTCTGAGGAACCCTTACATTTACATATAACATAAGAAAACAACTCATTATAGGATTACCCTGACCCCCTATTGAGTTATTTAGTTAAAGTTAGACGTCTTGAAAAAGTCACTCCATTTCGGACCAATTCTTAGTGCTACGCGATTTGGATTGACTCAAAATCCTTGTTTTGTTAATGGGGTAACCCCTAGTGAGACCAAGATGTTAGATTTCAGGGCAATCAAAAAAAGGAGTTTTTTGAAGCATCCCCACATGGTGGAGCGTGGCCCGATAGTGGAATCGTTTGGTTTAACTCATAAAATCATAAGTATAAGTGAAGTGATCCCCATAAAAGATTTCTGGTCTAATCGTGCGTTATCAAACGATTGGTTCTAATTCTATAAACCAAACCTATACCCATAGAAATAGAAGAGAGAACAAACGTCGATACATTTCTTTCATTAAATAAGACTAAGATCAATTCATTGTTTCAGAGATAATGAATTTTGATTGTTGTTTTACAAAAAGGCGATGAATCTAGGTCTAGAGATTCATAATTCTTCCAAGCCCAAAAGACCCTAATCTTCTTGCATAAAGTATGAATTGGTAGAATTCAAATGGTGAGCAATTGGAGTAGATTCAGATACAAAAAAATTAGTATTGTACAAAGAAAAATGACTACTTAACTACTTACTTTGCGAGTCCAGTTATATGAATACAATTTCACACCGAAACTTACGAAAGAGTTTCTTTTTTCTCTGGCTTTTCTTTTCCACAAATCCAAGAATAGGTCCTAGATCCGTGCCACTTACTACTATCTGGTTGGGCCGGGTTGGAGGTTTGTTTTAGCCTCATGTTATTATTATTATTTTGTTTGACTTCATTGATTGAATGCGATTAGGTATACCTAAGGCGCATCAATAACTCTTTCATCATGGGCAGTAAAAGAGGAAAAAGGTCGTATGTAATTCGATATTGGAAAAATGCCTATTGGATGGAATAAACTTTTTTTTTTACTTTGATATCCCTAGGGATCTCTTGTACACGCAGGAATGCCTTCTTTATATTATATATGGCCCAACCGGTATATATCGGCCATAGGCAGCGCTAATGAGATGATAAAATGGGTACAAAATTCTACAAAAGCATACAATACATCAATCAAATAATATATTATATAGGTATAGGGCTATACGGACTCGAACCGTAGACCTTCTCGGTAAAACAGATCAAACTGATTATTATCGAAATGATTCGAACTGTCTCAAAGACCCAACATGCATTTTTGTGCATTGGGCTCTTTCATCAACTGATGGATCAATCAGTTAGTCCACCATATTTTATCTTTATATGAAGATAACGAGATGGCTCCATGTGCTCTGATTCTTTATTTATATTCTGATCCAGGAGCAATACCAAAGTGTTTCAAAGGATTACCTTGACGTAGGTCTGTCTTAGGCCTAGATCAACCTCAATAGAGTCCCTGTCGTTCCGCTTCAAGCGTAAATAAAATATGATACTTCATACACCTCAAAGTTCATAGGACGAAAGGAGGTTATTTGGAGGTCCCTATTATATATACTCATTAGGCCTAACATTGAATTAACTGGGTATTCACCTTATCAATGATAAAATCAATGGTTGGTTCTATTTCGTATCCGAATTGGAACTGAATCGAACCCAATACTTGTCAGGCTATTGTTCTCTTGTTCTCTCGAATCAATGGAGTAAGACATCAATCTTTCATTTCAATAAGAGAAGATCAATTTCTTGCATGATGAACTCCCCTGAAAAGCATTGGCGCACGTGTAAACGAGGTGCTCTACCAACTGAGCTATAGCCCTTGTGATAGATATCTTATCATATAGATCATTTCTTGTCAAGAAAGATATTACATGATCTAACACGATACCCTAATCTGTTTCCTGCCAAGGCTTCATATTGCTTAGAAGCCATATTCCATCTATAATAAATACCCGATACGATGCGCTCTATTCTTTCTCTTTGTGATGATAAATGACCTACTTAACCCAGTGGTTAGAGTATTGCTTTCATACGGCGGGAGTCATTGGTTCAAATCCAATAGTAGGTAGAACTTATTAGGTACCGGAGTCAATGAATGGCATCTAATAAGTTTTTCTACCCCCCCCCCTTTCTTTTATTTATTTTGTATCTTTCCCTTATTCCCATCCCGCTCACTACTCTTGTTCGTTACATCAATCAGATGGATTCCACTTGATTGTACGGAATCCAATATGGTGTATAAACAGATTCTTATGGATTATGCGGATCAGCTAGTACGATAGATCAGCTAGTACGATAGATCAGCTAGTACGAAATAGCATTGATAGTCTCTACTCGTGCCCTAGCTCGTCTGAGAGCTAAATTCGCCTCAATTACTTGTCTCTTGCCTTCTGCTTTACTCAAGTTAGCTTCAGCTATTTCAAGAGTTCGCTGAGCTTCTTGCGGATCAATGTCACTACCCTTCTCCGCATCATTTACTAATATGGTGATTTCATTATTGCCTATTCTGGCAAACCCCCCCATCAGAGCCATCGTTAACCATTGGTCGTCGAGGCGTATTCTTAAAATACCAATATCTACGGCCGTGGCAATAGGGGCGTGGTTTGGTAATACGCCGATTTGGCCACTATTAGTAGATAAAATGATTTCTTTCACTTCTGAATCCCAAATAATTCTATTAGGAGTCAGTACACTAAGATTTAGGGTCATTTCTTCAATTTACTCTCTACTTCTAAGTTCATAGCCTTCGCGGTAGCTTCATCGATATTACCTACCAAATAAAAGGCCTGCTCGGGAAAACTATCTAATTCTCCGGAAAGGATCAGTTGAAACCCCCTAATTGTTTCTGCGAGACCAACATATTTCCCTGGAGAACCAGTAAATACTTCTGCTACGAAGAAGGGTTGTGATAAGAAACGTTCAATTTTTCGCGCTCTTGCTACGGTTAAACGATCCTCTTCGGATAATTCGTCCAGTCCAAGAATAGCTATAATGTCCTGAAGTTCTTTGTAACGTTGTAAAGTTTGCTTAACTCTTTGCGCAGTTTCGTAATGTTCTTCGCCAACAATCCGAGGTTGGAGCATAGTTGACGTTGAATCTAAAGGATCTACTGCTGGATAGATACCTTTGGCAGCTAATCCTCTTGATAGTACGGTAGTAGCATCTAAATGTGCAAATGTCGTGGCAGGAGCAGGATCAGTCAAATCGTCCGCAGGTACATAAACTGCTTGAATGGAAGTTATAGATCCCTCTTTAGTAGAAGTAATTCTTTCTTGCAAAGAACCCATTTCTGTACTAAGGGTAGGCTGATAACCCACGGCGGAAGGCATTCTACCTAATAAGGCAGATACTTCCGACCCCGCTTGAACGAAGCGAAAGATATTGTCAATAAATAGAAGTACGTCTTGTTCATTAACATCACGGAAATATTCCGCCATGGTTAGGGCAGTCAAACCGACTCTCATACGAGCTCCCGGCGGTTCATTCATCTGTCCATATACTAGAGCTACTTTAGATTCTGCAATATTTTCTTCATTAATCACCCCGGATTCTTTCATTTCCATGTAAAGATCATTTCCTTCACGAGTGCGTTCTCCTACTCCGCCGAATACGGATACACCCCCATGAGCTTTGGCAATGTTGTTGATTAATTCCATGATGAGTACTGTTTTACCCACTCCGGCTCCCCCGAATAGTCCGATTTTTCCCCCACGCCGATAAGGCGCTAAAAGATCCACCACTTTAATGCCCGTTTCAAAGATTGATAATTTGGTATCTAATTGTGTAAAAGCGGGTGCGGGTCTATGAATAGGAGATGTTGTGCGAGTATCTACGGGACCTAAATTATCAACAGGTTCTCCAAGAACATTGAAAATTCGTCCTAGAGTGACTCCACCGACTGGAACACTTAGAGGAGCTCCCGTGTCAATCACTTCCATTCCTCTCGTCAGCCCATCTGTAGCACTCATAGCTACAGCTCTAACTCGATTATTTCCTAATAATTGCTGTACCTCACAAGTCACATTAATTTCCTGACCTGCGGTATCTCGACCCTTAACTACCAAAGAGTTGTAAATCTTAGGCATCTTCCCCGGGGGAAAAGCTACATCCAGTACTGGACCAATGATTTGAGCGATACGTCCCTGATTTTTTTCCACAAGTGTTGAAACTCCGAGACCAGAAGTAGTAGGATTTGTTCTCATAAAAAACTGAACTATGTCTAAAGTTTTTGCGAATATTACCGAACCGAAAATGTCCGATAGCAAGTTGATCGGTTAATTCAATAAGAAATGGGAGTTAGCGCTCGATTTTGTTGGTACTATTCAATCGAATCCAATTCAATCGATTACTGATTTGATTCAATGAATGAATTTTCAAGTTCACCCAACCCAATCTTTATTCGAAATATCGAGTACGAGTAGGTAAATAAGGATCATGAGGAAGTCTTTCATTTATCTATCATTAGAAAGAGAAACAATCCCATCTAGAATTATATATATATAGATATATATAATGTATGGAATTCGAACCCGAACTTGATTTATGAGTCATTATTTATATCTCATCCGCTGATCTTCCTTATTTTTTTCGCCTAGTCTTCTTTCCATTTTGTATTCTGTATATTTTTCACATATACGATATACATATACAACATATATCACTGTCAAGAGTCAATTTTTTATTATATTATTTGGTTTGTTTAGTAGATAAAATAGATAAAAAAACGAAAAAAAGCAGAAGGAGACCAATTAGGAACTTGAGAAACAGGGGTTGGGTTGCGCCATACATATGAAACAGTATACAATAATGATACATTTGACGAATCAAACACTATGGTCCACTAATGAAGCATGAAAATTTCTAATTAGTTGATATTAGTTGAGAATTTTGTCAGGGATTGCTGTGAAAGGTTTCATTCACGCCTAATCCATGTCGAGTAGACCCCGGTTGTTGTGAGAATTCTTAATTCATGAGTTGTGGGGAGGAACTTATGCCACCAAAAACAGAAACTCAAACAGGTGTTGGATTCAAAGCTGGTGTTAAAGATTACAGATTGACTTATTACACTCCTGAGTATGAAACCCTTGCTACTGATATCTTGGCAGCATTCCGAGTAACTCCTCAACCTGGAGTTCCTCCTGAGGAAGCAGGAGCTGCGGTGGCTGCCGAATCTTCCACTGGTACATGGACAACTGTGTGGACCGATGGACTTACCAGCCTTGATCGTTACAAAGGACGATGCTACCACATCGAGCCTGTTGCTGGGGAGGAAAATCAATATATTGCTTATGTAGCTTACCCTTTGGACCTTTTTGAAGAAGGTTCTGTTACTAACATGTTTACTTCCATTGT